TTCGTTGTGAATTCAAACAAATGTGGCAGATAGGCATATATCTGCACGGACTAATCAATAGTTCAAGTCACACACTCCCATAATCCATTTTATCTTCAGAAAATTCACTTCAACCATTAGTGTCAAATAAATAATACAATTTTGCGGGGTTGAAGGAAAAGATCCAAATACATGTTTTATTCTTTTCAATAATCCATATTTATAGCAATGAAATCCTATTGTTCCTACCCTGAGTGAAGTGATAAATGACTGATTACAAATATCTATGATCTAGAATACTATTTCTTCTCTATAAAGGACCAGAGATGCCTTGCTTACGTATCATTGGGAAGTGCATTAACATAAATACGGCAGTAAGTAGAGGTAATACAAAAGTGTGTAAACTATAAAAACGAGTCAGGGTGGATTGTCCTACACTAGCACTTCCGCGCAATAACTCTACCAAAGGCGATCCTATTACAGGAATAGCTTCCGGTACGCCTGTTACAATTTTGACTGCCCAATAACCAATTTGGTCCCGGGGTAAGGAATAACCAGTCACGCCAAAAGATGCGGTCAATACAGCTAAAACTACACCTGTAACCCAAGTCAATTCACGAGGTTTTTTAAAGCCACCGGTGAGATACACACGAAATACGTGCAGGATCATCATTAGCACCATCATACTTGCGGACCATCGATGAACTGATCGGATTAACCAACCAAAGTTAGCTTCAGTCATTATATATTGAACGGAAGCAAAAGCCTCAGTAACCGTTGGGCGATAGTAAAAAGTCATAGCAAATCCCGTAGCTACTTGTACTAAAAAACAAGTAAGTGTAATTCCGCCTAAACAATAAAATATGTTCACATGGGGAGGGACATATTTACTAGTTATATCATCTGCAATCGCCTGAATCTCAAGACGTTCTTCGAACCAATCATATACTTTATTGAGATAGGTAAATCCAGGGAACTCCCCCTCTGAGAACCGTATATGAGAATTTCATTTCGTACGGCTCAAACAAAAACCACCCAAATACTGGCTAGAATGGATATGTGTAATAAAAAGTTTGAAACTTATTTATCTTTCCTCCTATGATTCACTCTTTCTTTTTCTCTAAAGATACGAAAGAATAAAAATCTGAAAGCTCTTCTTTGTGGTTATAATGCTAAAAAATATCAAGTTGGCTCATTCGTCTTTATGTTGATTGTTACAGGCCTCTTGAATCCTCTATTTACCTATTTTTTTTTTTATTTTCTTTTATTTGTTATTCTTATTTGTGTGTAACGCGGTTTTACTTCTGTTTTCTTTATTATTGATAGGAATTCTCTTGTTAAGACCCTATGAATCGATTAAAACCTCAGATTCATACTACAACCACGATGATTCAAGAAAACCTTCAAACTAAGTCCAAAAATTCCCTGAGTAAGAATCGTTGGATCATCACTTATTCAATGAATAGATATACTGAATAAAAATTTAAAGAAAGGTTTGTCCCTTAATTAAAATAAGCATAAACGGGAAAAAGAATAAAAATCTGTCGATTTATCACTTCTAACCCCCTTTTTTAACTATTTGGGGGTTAACTCTTTTTTTTGGAGTCCGGCCCGCGAGGTCTTAATATAAAATATGAATCATAGTTAGAATAGTTTGTAATCTATTTCCTATATTCCGCGCGTTCCGGATACTAGGATGAATATCCGACGAGGTAAAACCATCTGTATCAAGATGACAGAACCACTCTCTGTAGTATCCATAGGATCAATTATAACAAGTCACACACTCATATTCCGGAAATACAGAAACAAAGAAATTCCACGGTCGAACTACCCAAAAATAGAATGGGCTAAAAACGACCTAAATGATTCACTTTGTAGTGAAAAGTGATTTAGTAGTTCTTGTGAATCTAATTCATTGAAATTCCATCCAGTAAAATGGAAGAATTATAAATCTCCAAAATAATAGATAGGAATATCGCAAATAGAGCCATTGCAATACCCATCAAAGGAGTAGTTCCCCAACCTGGAGCTACTTTACCATATTCCGAATTCAGTGGTTTCAATAAATCCCCTACAATGGTTCGTCTTGGACCAGATCTAGAACTATTCTCAACGGTTTGTGTAGCCATAAATCCTATTTTGTATTCAGTGAGAGCCGTTGACTTTGTATACCATTATATTGTAAATAAATGATCTTAGCATAGATCCATTGTGGTCTTAAAATTATATAATAATGGAAACAGCAACCTTAGTTGCCATCTCTATATCTGGTTTACTTGTAAGTTTTACTGGGTACGCCTTATATACTGCTTTTGGGCAACCCTCTCAACAACTAAGAGATCCATTCGAGGAACACGGAGACTAGTTGAAGTAATGAGCCTCCCAATATTGGGAGGCTCATTACTTCAATCGAGATAATAAAAAATCATTTCATCTTTTTAGTTGGAACTTTAGGTGGTTCCCGAAAAAAGATGGCGAAAAATATTATTCCCAGAGTCGAGACTAAGAGGAATGTATAAACCAATGCTTCCATAGATTCGATTGTGGTTTACAATTATAGCTTCCATGCCTGTTTATTTTGGGTCGTCTCCCGGATAACTAAAGAGAAAGAGTCAAAGAAAGGGCAAAGGCAGCGATTCAAATCAAGATTTATCCGGCTCCCTGTCTATGTTAAATCACAAAAATTAAAATAAGAAATCAATCTTGTATCAGACTACTTGTCGTCTTGTAGTTGGATCCCCAAGTTTTTGGAATGTTCCAAATTCTACTTGAGCATCCAAATCTGGGTCAATACCGGCAAAAACATCTCGGAACAAGGTTCTAGCGCCATGCCAAATATGTCCGAAGAAGAAAAGCAGAGCAAATGAAGCATGGCCAAAAGTAAACCAACCCCTTGGACTGCTACGAAAAACACCATCGGATTTCAAAGTAGCACGATCTAATTCAAAAATTTCGCCCAATTGAGCGCGTCGAGCATATTTTTTCACAGTAGCAGGATCACTATAACTGACTCCATTCAGTTCGCCACCATAGAACTCCACAGTTACACCTACTTGTTCGACACTATACTTCGACTCTGCCCTTCGAAACGGAACATCGGCTCTAACAATACCGTCTCCGTCTACCAAAACAACCGGAAATGTTTCAAAAAAAGTGGGCATACGACGTACAAAAAGTTCACGCCCTTCCTTATCTCTAAAGATAGGGTGTCCTAACCACCCAACAGCTATTCCATCCCCGTTGTCCATTGAGCCCGCTCTGAATAATCCCCCCTTTGCCGGATTATTACCGATGTAATCATAAAAAGCCAATTTTTCAGGAATTTTAGACCAAGCCTCTGATAAACTTTGATTTTCGGCTATCCCAGCGCTAACTCTTCGATATATTTCTTGCTGGAAGTATCCCTGATCCCATTGATAACGAGTGGGACCAAATAATTCAATCGGGGTAGTTGCTGAACCATACCACATAGTTCCAGCAACAACAAAAGCGGCAAAAAAAACAGCAGCGATACTGCTGGAAAGGACGGTTTCAATATTTCCCATGCGTAATCCTTTGTATAGACGTTGGGGCGGACGGACACTAAGATGGAATAGGCCGGCTAATATGCCCAATGTCCCTGCTGCAATATGATGAGAGGCTATTCCTCCCGGAACAAAAGGATCAAAACCTTCCACACCCCACGCTGGATTTACAGATTGTACCCTTCCGGTTAGTCCATAAGGATCGGACACCCATATTCCAGGACCATACAACCCCGTTACATGAAATGCGCCAAACCCAAAACAAGCCAACCCTGAAAGAAATAAATGAATTCCAAAAATCTTAGGTAAATCTAAAGAAGGTTTTCCTGTACGTTCATCAGAAAATATTTCTAGATCCCAGTACACCCAATGCCAAATAGCTGCCAAAAAGCATAAGCCAGAAAACACAATATGTGCCCCGGCCACACCTTCGTAACTCCAAATACCCGGATTCGTTATAGTACCTCCTGTGATACTCCAACCGCCCCATGAATTGGTTATTCCTAAACGAGTCATGAAGGGTATAACAAACATACCCTGTCTCCACATTGGATCAAGAACGGGGTCAGAGGGATCAAAAACCGCTAGTTCGTATAGAGCCATCGAACCGGCCCAACCAGCAACTAGAGCTGTATGCATTATATGAACAGAAATCAAACGACCCGGATCATTCAATACGACGGTATGAACACGATACCAAGGCAAACCCATGGAAATACCCCTTTAATCAACGAATAATAGACACTATGTAACTTTATTGCATTGTAAAAAGTAAAAAAACTATGCTCTGGACCCACTCTTTCGGTAGATTTTCTCGAGGAAAGAATTAATATTTGTTCTATTCTTTTAGTAATAATAATAATAGATAGTAATAATAGACGAATTCCATTTGTAGGAACAAAAATAAGCAGATCTATTCTATACCCGATAAGTACCAATACGCAATGGTAGAGGGGATTGATCCCACTTTAATTTTCTCTGAGTGAAGACATACCCATTTGTTCATATCATTCCAAAGACCCATTCGTTTCGTAAAAATTTTCCTTTAGTCATAATCATTCGGTTTTCTTTTTTTATGTTATTGTTATGAACTTATTCAATTTATGGATAAACTATGATAAAGGCTAATCTTATTAAGACAATAAACCCGTTGTTACGCTTCCACATCAAAGTAAGATATAGTACTTCATTTTTTTTCTTTCATTTTATGCCTATTGGTGTTCCAAAAGTACCTTTTCGAAGTCCTGGAGAGGAAGATGCATCGTGGGTTGACATATAGTGCGACTTGTCAGATATATTGGGTCACATGGAATTTCCCCATTCTCTCCCCTGATCGAGATATCCCCTCTTTCGCCCAAAAAAGATTGATTGAATTATCAAAAGTTTGGAGCGTGAAATACAATTTAATCCTATTTATTTTTTGTAGGGATATCAGATTAATATTATCAATTAGAATAATTTATGGTTGGCTCGACTGGACCAAAAAAATGAAGTATCCAGGCTCCGTTTAGAAAAAACCCAATTGGTAATATATCTAAGATTACTACTTTTATAATATTCTATTTATAAACAGGAGCGATCTCAAACTGTTTAATCAATCGAGTAATATAATGAATACATTTAATATAATGAATACATTGAATATTTAGTGGAAGACATGAAATAAATGAAATTGAAAAATAAAAAAAGCCATAGCAAAAAGACGTGGTATTGGGACATTTGCCCTATATGTGCAAATAAAAATCGGGCCTATCTTTACTCGGAGTAGAGCATAAACCTAAAAAAATTGAAAAAGCCCATTCAGGAACAAGAAAATGGCATCGTTATTTGGATTCGATCTCGATGAAACAATACATCAATGAGAAGTTCATTCGATAAGTTTAGTAAATTATTTATATATATATTTTATTTATATATAGGTAAAGTAAACAGGCCAAAACAAATCCTTCTTGAAAAATGGAAGAAAAAAAGCCCTTTGTTAGAAGTTAGAAAGAGCCCCCTATGAAAATAAAAAAGAATGAGGGCTGCAATCTACACATTGATTTTTTTTTTTGCGCGATTTTTGGTAAACCGTATGCATCGAAAGGTGCGCGTACGGTTCCTAAGGATACAATTATATCCTAATCAACCGACTTTATCGAGCAAGATTACTTTTTTTAGGCCAAGAGGTTGATAGCGATCTCTCGAATCAAATTATTGGTCTTATGGTATATCTCAGTCTAGAGGATGATAGCAAAGATCTGTATTTGTTTATAAACTCTCCCGGGGGGTGGGTAATACCCGGAGTAGCTATTTATGATACTATGCAATTTGTACAACCAGATGTACAGACAATATGTATGGGATTGGCCGCTTCAATAGGATCTTTTCTTCTGGTCGGAGGAGAAATTACCAAACGTCTAGCATTCCCTCATGCTCGGCGCCAATGAGTTTTGTATTTGAGAGAAAAAAGAAGACTATGCCTTCGCCATATGAAATATGACTATTAAGTAATAATAGCATGGCATTTTGAATTCGATATGAAAAACCTTTTTTTTTTTCAAAAATCAATCATTAGATTATATATCGAACGAATAGTATGAGATAAAGGGCATTTCCGATTTTATCTGATTTATCGGAAGCCTATTGCAGCGTCACAAACTTTTTTGTTTTCACACCAGAGGGATAATAACAATATTTATCTTAGGAAAGAATACAAAAAAAGAAACTTTGGGATTGCTTAATAACAGACTATATAAATATATAAAGCAACGGAACCATCATAGTATGTTTTAACTACTCCAAAATAAAATGAAGGATGGTTATTGGATTATTTACAGATCGGGGTCTGATAGGCCCTATATTTGAATATTTGAATTTGATTTTATACTTCTTCAATGGAATGGAGGTTATAAAGTAAATTCCATTGTATAGCCGTATGCAATGCGCAAAAGATGCCTGTACGGTTGTTCAATTCTATCTTTTGGTTTTCATATCATTACTCGTTATTTAATTTATTCTCTTTGATTTCTCTTCGAGATAGAAGAACCATTTATTAGGTTATATAATCAGGGTAATGATCCATCAACCTGCTAGTTCTTTTTATGAGGCACCCGCAGGAGAATTTATCCTGGAAGCGGAAGAAATGATGAAGCTGCGCGAAACCATTACAAAGGTTTATGTACAAAGAACAGGCACACCTCTATGGGTTGTATCCGAAGACATGGAAAGAGATGTTTTTATGTCAGCAACAGAAGCCCAAGCTCATGGAATTGTTGATCATGTAGGGGTAGAATAAAAAAAAATAACAGGGATTTCGCGCAAATACAAATACGCCATTTGAAATCTTCTTACTGGGTTTGATAGAGTATTCTATTAATTAATTTATTACTATAGAAGTAATTCCTAATCGGCCGGTTAGGATCGATCTAAACCAGCTCATTATGTATACGAGTCAACATGCCAACTATTAAACAACTTATTAGAAAGACGAGACAGCCAATCAGAAATGTTACGAAATCCCCCGCCCTTGGGGGATGCCCTCAGCGACGAGGAACATGTACTAGGGTGTATGTGTGACTCGTTCAGAGCATGGACTGGGGCAAAAGAAAAGAAACCATTTTTCCAGTATCAGTGATCAGTAACAGTAAATAAGATAAAATAAAACGGAAGAACTCCATTCACTATCTAAAAAGTATCTATCATACCCTTCTATTGTGTATCAAAATTTATGGTTTCTAGTGGTGTAAATCCAATCGTCTCCATTTTCAATTTAAGATGAGAAAGAATTTCCCATTGGTAGCAAATGTTTATCCATTAAGCGGGGGGAATCCCATTTAAAGGCAAGAAAGATTACGCCCTTACTCTTTCAACAACGGACTAAGAGGGTCAGCTACACAGTTAATCTTCATAATTAAATACCGTTACTGTATAAGTGGATCTCGTTGTGAAAGACGGATTACTGAATAATTCATGGGTAGAGCCAAAAAGTGTGAACTGTACAAGTTAACAATAGCATTGATTAAATGAAAGAAAAGAAGGGGCTCCGGTGTATAGAAGGGATCTCGCCGTTTAAGAAGTAACCATAGAAACGATGGAACCCACTATTTTTTTTTTATTCATTTCTATTTTATATTTACTACTTTTTGTTTTTATTTAATATTAATATGCTTTTTTTAATATCTAGTATCAATATTATTTCTTATTTCGAGGTAAAATGCCTATAAAAAAAAAGAAAAAATAGTGGGCGGGAAGGTTATAGTAGCAAAAGCCGTTGGAGTTTTTATTTTATACATTGGAAGGATCCGTTTTGTTATTAACAAACTAGTAAAGGGGAAGGGAATAACTGAAAGAAAAGAAATCAATTAGTTATTTATCAAAGTTTCATTTATTCAATGACCAGAATTAAACGAGGATGTATAGCTCGGAGACGTAGAACAAAAATTCGTTTATTTGCATCAAGCTTTCGAGGGGCTCATTCAAGACTTACTCGAACTATTACTCAACAGAAAATAAGAGCTTTGTTTTCGGCTTATCGGGATAGAGGTAGGCAAAAGAGATATTTTCGCCGTTTGTGGATCACTCGGATAAATGCAGCAATTCGAGGGAATTTAGTATACTATAGTTATAATATTTTCATACACAATCTGTACAAGAAGCAGTTGCTTCTTAATCGTAAAATACTTGCGCAAATAGCTATATTAAATATAAATTGTCTTTCTATGATTTCCACTGAGATTATAAAATAAGTAGATTGGAAGGACTCCATAGGAATGTTTTAAATTTTAATGGAGTGCGCTGTAAAATTAACTCCGGGAAGGTAGAATAGAAATTAGTATGATAAAATATAATCAAATAATATGATAAAGTCGTCAAAATGAACAAACAAGACGTTCAATAAAAAAAGATTTATTCTTTTTCCCCGATCCTTTTTTTCTTATGACACGACACTCACATCTTAATTCGCGAATTTTTCGAACAAAACATCAATCCGCCTTTGAGTTCGTATTGGAATTTTGATTCAAGTGAAGAGTAAGCCTATCCCCCTTTTTGATTCTAAGACCCGCAGTTCTAGCAGCCGACTCACCTCTTTCAAATTGTTTCTCATTATTAAGAAAGGGTAACAAAGATAAAATACGAGCTTGCTTGATAGCAATAGTAATTAATCGTTGTTGTTTTAAGTTTAATCTATTCACCCGTCTAGATAATATCTTTCCTTGTTCACTAATAAATCGACTAATTAAACTCATGTTTCTATAATCAATTCGATCCCCCGACCCAATCGGGGGCAAACGCCTACGAAAAGATCGCTTGGATTTAAAATAGAGTCGCTTGGATTTATCCATGATTTGTTTATTCCTTATCCCGAAAATCCTAATTTTGTCGGGGATTTCTTTTTGGTTTGTTTATCTTTAAATATATGTTATATATAATATATGGTATATGACATTTTTCATCTTCCTTGGAAGGATGACATACAATACATACGTGTAATCGGTTCCATCTATTTCTTTATCTCCCCATGAATTGTATATTTGTAACAAAAGGGACAGAATTTTCTCAATTCCAATCGACTAGGCGTATTGTGTCGATTCTTTTGAGTAATATATCTGGAAATACCAACCCTCTTTGATTCCTTATTAGCATCATTTCGAACAGCACAATTGGTACATTCCAAAATAACTGTTACTCGAACATCTTTCCCCTTGGCCATGAACCCCCTTTGTATTTTTGATTCACTCAACTATTCTATTTTGCGATCCAAAGAGAAAAAAGGAACGAAAAAAAAAAAAATAGAAGTTGCTAACTCGAAATAAAATTATGAAAAATTTCGTTGCAATCAAGATAGTAATAATAAGTAATACAATGATTTCTAACTACATTTCTAATCCCAATATAGCGTTTCGTCTTTCATTTAAGTATTTTGTATGATATTGTTGACCTATCCATCAATTTCCATTTCCGTTCTCATTCTCTTTTTAATTATTTTAATTTAAATTAAAAATTTTATTTTAATTCGAGCCTCGGGCCTGAGGCCCGAGTTCCGAGTTTCACTGAATTTGAATCCACTTTTATTCTTTCTCTTTTCGAACTTATTCGAATTTTAAAAATTCTAAAATTAAAAGATGGGAAGGGGAGGGATTAGTCACAGAGATTTTATTAAATCTCTAATCTTCTTCACCACTTCCCATGTTACTAACTAGAATGAAAAAAAGGGGAATATAAGCGCATCCGGAAATAAACGATTGATCTCTATCAATAGACCTGCTAAAAACCCGAACCATATAGTACTTACTACCGGCGCCACGGAGAGATATGTTTTTAGATCTCGCATTTTATTTGAAATCCTCCTTCTTTATTGGAATTTGTAATACATATATGATCAGACATATATGGAGTTAATGATCGCTTGTATTTGTCCGCGGAATCCCTAATTCAAATTGAAATGTACAACGATTCAGTAGAATATTCCTTTTCTTAAAAAAAAGTGCCCTTTTCTGTACCAGCATTTCCCCAAAATATTCATTTTTTTTACAGCGGGTTTCATTATACGTAACGCATATAAGTGGTTTATTATAATTAATTAATAATTAATTATATGTTCTATGATATGAGATCAAAAAGAAGAAATGACAAGATAATTTTTGTATAGAAATGGAGTAAATAAAGATGTGGAAAACAATACGGGTATTCTCTACAATGACACTGTAACCCAATTGAAAGGGATGTAGCGCAGCTTGGTAGCGCGTTTGTTTTGGGTACAAAATGTCACGGGTTCAAATCCTGTCATCCCTACCTATTCTATTACTTATCTTATGAGCAGGAATCGTAACGAGGGATCAATTGAAATCGATTAAATTGGGCATCCATAACATGATCAATCTTTCATTTGACTCTATTCTACTATAGAATAGGATACGCATGCAAAAATATAATATATTAGGGTTACTTACAAAATATTTAGTGCGATAATAAAGCGCTCTTAGTTCAGTTCGGTAGAACGCGGGTCTCCAAAACCCGATGTCGTAGGTTCAAATCCTACAGAGCGTGATCCCATTCTTGTTATTCTTAGGTCGAAAATTACACTGAAATGAAATAATTGAACAGCAATCAAAAAAAGAGCTATTAATTAATTAAAGGTCCAACTGATCACCGCGTCTGTATTGTAAATATGCGGTTACAAATAATCCAGCCAAAGTAATAGGAATTAGACCTAAGACAATTCCAAATAGAAAAACTTCAATCATTTCAATTTGTTTGAAAGAGGAAAAGGAGAGGTAATATCTATTCTTAACTATTAATTCATATTGCCCATGAATCTCAATGACCAAAAATTGGAAATTGACACGGTAAGAAACTTAAGAAACTATAGAATATATGGAATAACACAGAAAGATTTCGTTTTTTTATGAATCGTTTGTTCAATTAATTTCAAATAAGTCGTATCTTGTTCAACCCGATAAATAGAGCTGAGGTTATAGTTAAAACCACTAGTAGAAAACCGAAATAACTAGTTATAGTAAGCATAAAGAGGCTAAATGAAATATGGTCTTTTTATACATATGTTTAGAAAGCACTTCCCTAAATTCAAATTTTTGAAAGATACAAACAAGAATAAGCAAAAAGACCAATTCCACTTATTCTTTCAATTGAAAGTTTTTGATTCATCAATCCTTCTAAACAGTAATAAAAAAAAAATGGGAGTGACATAGGTAAGAAATCAATTCATCATCTGTGATATCTGAGCATCCCCTAATTCCCAATCAACAGATTCATCTTAAAAACTAATATTCTTATACTAATATTATATATTATAATTAATAATCAAAATTAGAAATAATAAAAAACTCTGTTGTGTAACTTCATTCAAAAAATGAAATTGAATCGCTTTAAAATTGGAAAATCATTTCTATTTTTATTTTGATCTTTTTTTTATTATTGTATCGAATACATTGTGTATTTTGGAACAAAGAATGACCTTATATTATACTAGAATCTCCCTTTTTTTACTTTAACTTTACTTTATTACTTTCCCTTTTCTTTTTTACTTTAATTTGATTTGACCTCATTAGATTCAGTAGTAGGTTCATTCTCATAATATCTCTAATGAGAAGAAAAAGAGTTTCGCATGATCTAATCGTGCGAAACTTATACATTTTTTCTTTACATATCTTAAATTAGAGAGCCCCCCGCCCTTTTATAATTATAATTCGATCAAGAACGGCCCTTTGGTTCTAATACAACAATGCGTGCATCGCGAATATTGATTATTTTCTTCTTTGTTCTCTTTCTTTCGTCGAAGACTATCGGCTAGTCTTACTTCTTACTGGACAACTAACCAATTCCTTAAAAATGAAAAAAAAAAGGGGGGGGGGAGGTTCCAACAAAAAACATCTTCTACAAACACAAAAAGAAAGAATATTTTTATATTTTGGATCTAATTGAATTGTAGGTGTAGGAGAATGGAATATGATAATCCCACTCGCGAATTATTTGAAAGCAACCCGTTGTATTCACATTTTATCTGATCTTCAGTTTCTAATCCGAAGCCGATAATGGGGAGAACCCTTATACTACTACAGGAATTTGAAAATTTTTTTATTGAATAGTATAGAATACTACATCGACAGGCAACAATAAAAGAAAAAAGAAAGTCTCTAGCACTCCATTTAGATACTAATTGTGAAATTGCGTTGCTGTGTCAGAAGAAGGATAGCTATACTGATTCGGTATACTCTAAAGACACCCTTGGTACCCTATTGACGATCTCACAAAGATTCAATTTCAGTGAATTCCCATTTACTGATCTCATCTTTTACGGAATCGATCCCCTTTTTGACTGTACAAGAATACGTGGAGCTCGACATGTCTGGAAGCACAGGAGAACGTTCTTTTGCTGATATTATTACCAGTATTCGATACTGGGTCATTCATAGCATTACTATACCTTCCCTTTTCATTGCGGGTTGGTTATTCGTCAGCACGGGTTTAGCTTACGATGTATTTGGAAGCCCT